AAAATCTTTCCGTCCAGATTTAAAAAGAAAAAATGAGGGGTATAACCACCTTCAAACCATTAATGAAAAAAGGGAAGTAAAAAAGCTTTTGGGGATAGAGGGACTTGAACCCTCACGATTTTTAAAGTCGACGGATTTTCCTCTTACTATAAATTTCATTCTTGTCAGTATTGACATGTAAAATGGGACTCTATCTTTATTCTCGTCCGATTAATAAGTTCTTCCAAAGATCTATTCGATTATGGAATGAATTATTTGATGAATGAATATTTGATTCTTTTTTCAACTTGAAATCGATTCACAAAAATTCTTTCCTTTTTTCCTATTCATAGAATATATATTTTCATTTCCTATTCTAAATTTATTTTTATTTAGCGAGATATAGAAATAATAAATTAAATATCGAAAAATTAGAAAAAAATAGAAAATAGATTCGGGGTGTCATTAATCATTTTAGTATATTCTTCACCTTTTTTGGATTGGAGTTTCGACGGAAGAATTCTTAGAACAACACAGTCAACCCAACCCCATTTGTTAGAACAACTTCCTTTGAGTCTCTGCACCTATCCTTTTTTATTTATTATTCTTTTTTTCTTTTAAAATTAAAAAAGGAGTTGGCTCAGGATTGCCCTTTTTTATTAATTCCAGGGTTTCTCTGAATTTGAAAGTTTTCACTTAGTAGGTCTCCATACTAAGGCTCAAGCCAATTAAGTCCGTAGCGTCTACCGATTTCGCCATATCCCCTTAATATGTGTTTTGTTTTAAGATTAGGATCTCAGTGTAATGTCCTTCCCTTTTATTCTTTCATCTCTATCAGACGTCTAGTTTTGAATTTTATGATTTGGTCTAATCAGAAATGATTCTAGCATTTCTGTAGCTCCAATTCAATATGGGTAGATATATACCATATATATTCTCTCCCCCCCGTTCATTTCCCATGCAATTTTAAATACTCAAAGGGTCGATTCTTTGTTTTTCATCATAGTCTATGAACGAAAGCCGAAGAATTTCTTATTCTGTTATTATGATACGTATCGATTCTAATTTTTTTATTCTTTTCTTTTTTATCTTTCTTTTCTTAAGACAGACTCCTATAAATTCTAATAAATAGATATTTATTATAGTTATAGATATAATCGAAATTGTCCTAATGACATTTTTTTTTCATTTCGATTTGAAATAAATTTGAAAATTCTCGACTAAAAAGAGAAATAGAATTAGAAATTCTAAGTTAACGAATTCGAAGTTAAATAGAATCTAATTGTTCTAGACGAAAAATAGAATATACATAGAAAGAAATAAACGAAATTTCATATTTATACTTATTTGATTGGAAATATTTATATGAAATTCATATCCTTATATAAAGAATAAGTGTAAACTAAAATGAAAATGGAGTTTCCCGTGTATGTAAAATTTCTGGTTTCTGGAGGCCCGCTTAGCTCAGAGGTTAGAGCATCGCATTTGTAATGCGATGGTCATCGGTTCGATTCCGATAGCCGGCTTTTTCTATTTTTCTTTGTTCAATCTTTTTATATATATTTTTTTTTTTTGAAATCGAAGAACAAAGAAAAGGATAAGATAAGAGTGCTTTTACCTTCTTCAAAACAATCGATTATGCCGTATAAACTTCCAACTAGGAACAAAAGGAAAAGAAAGAGTTTTTTCTTGATTTGTTCGGCCGAGATTGAACTATTTGCTTTTTTACTTACATATTTTATTTTAATACAAAATATATAATATATAAAAAAGGGTTCGTTTATGATGGATATACAATCCATTTCATTATTCATTGTAATACAATACTTCAGAGAATTTTGTTTCATTTATCATTTCCATTTAGTTCAGTTTTAATTTAGGTTTTTTGTAAAATGGAATCTCTATTTAAATAAAAATAAAATAAATAAAGAAAGGAGTCTTTATGTCGCGTTACCGAGGGCCTCGTTTCAAAAAAATACGACGTCTAGGGGCTTTACCTGGACTAACTAATAAAAGGCCTAGAGCCGGAAGTGATCTTAGAAACCAATCACGTTCCGGGAAAAGATCTCAATATCGTATTCGGCTAGAAGAAAAACAAAAATTGCGTTTTCATTATGGTATTACAGAACGGCAATTACTTAAATACGTTCGTATCGCCAGAAAAGCCAAAGGGTCAACAGGTCAGGTTTTACTACAATTACTTGAAATGCGTTTGGATAACATCCTTTTTCGATTAGGTATGGCTCCGACTATTCCTGGAGCCCGCCAATTAGTTAACCATAGACATATTTTAGTTAACGGCCGTATAGTCGATATACCAAGTTATCGTTGCAAACCCCAAGATACTATTATGGCGAGGGATGAACAAAAATCCAAAGCTCTAATTCAAAATTCTCTTGATTCATCCCCCCGCGAGGAATTGCCCAAACATTTGACTCTTCACCCATTCCCGTATAAAGGATTAGTCAATCAAATAATAGATAGTAAGTGGGTCGGTTTGAAAATAAATGAATTGCTAGTGGTAGAATATTATTCTCGTCAGACTTAGTCCTAAATAAAATACAAAACAAAGAATTCGGACAATTTGGCCCTTTTCTTTCGCCAAAGGAAAATGACTTAAGGTTTAAAGTTAGGGGTTTCATCTAGATTTTCTTCCACTCAGAGATTCGGCCCCATCCCGGATTTTCCTATTCATGTGTCATAGATTGACAGAAAGATTTTCACTTCTTGTCCATTCTTTCCACTATTTTACGTATCACATCGAAATAGAAGAAATAGATGTCAAAATAAAAGAATGATCCAACTCTTACGTTCTAATAATAGGATTTCTTATTGTTTGATTTGTTACAGTTAGGAATGTTGGCGAATTCAATTAGGTGGAAAGTACGGAAAGAGAGGGATTCGAACCCTCGGTAAACAAAAGCCTACATAGCAGTTCCAATGCTACGCCTTGAACCACTCGGCCATCTCTCCTACACAATGATTGATAATGATTATGACTCAGAAACCGAAGAAATAGCGAGCCATTACTATTACTATGTTTCTATTTCTATTATTCTATTAGAATATTTTTGTTTGGGTAGGTAGGACTACGACCAACCCACCAATACTAAAACTAATAGTGCAACGAATAGTAATAGAATACTTTTTCGAAAAATAGTTCCTCGTAGGATTTAATTAAAAAAACAAGTTTTTTCCTTGTGAAAGAATAAAATATATATTGATTCATATTTGAGAAGATAATGTTCTTATCCTTTAATGAATGCGAGATTTCCATATATACCGAATTCGATCAATTAATTGAAATGAATCAACTGATTGGTTTAGGGTTTTTAATTTATATGGGTATTTGAAATAATTGGAATAAATAATAAATAGAAGTATTAGGTAGTCGAATATTTGTATCTTTATTGTAATTTTTTTGTTTGGAAATGAATCTGTTTTTATGTTATTTCGTATTGTACAAATCCTTTGTTTGTGTAATCGTTTTCCCACACACACGGGGGAATGAGAAGAATTTTAGAATGGATTGATACCTATGTCTAGATCGCGGATAAATGGAAATTTTATTGATAAGACCTTTTCAATTGTGGCCAATATTTTATTACGAATAATTCCGACAACTTCAGGAGAAAAGGAGGCATTTACTTATTACCGAGATGGTGTGATTTGATTTTCTTTATTATTTAGTTTACTCTTACTGCTCCTAGTTTTAGGAACAAGGCCCATGATTTGGGATAGAATGAACAAAAATTTTTATTCCATATTAGAATTATAGAAATAAACCTACGCTTGTTGAAGGTGAAGTTTAGAAATAAAACAATTCCTTCTATCGTGTATCCCCGATTGATGCAACCTCAGATACTACGCTTCAGTTATCGATTTTAGTATTGAGCGAAAGGTTACACCTTTGTGTTTTGTATTACAGGTCAATCCTACTTCCTAGTAATATAGTACCAATAGGCGGCATAGGGGAAGAAGCACTACACCTAGTAATCGACAACACGAAAGCTTTGTTAAAACCTACTCCTTTTCTTTTGATTGGGACTAACAAGAATGGTTGGGATAACAAACATCCATCTCGTTCGTACTTTGGATACCCGTACAACCATCGAAGACTGTTGAAGTGACTATTTCCTGGAAATTAGGAGGCGTTGAGAACAAAGAAATTGTTGGAGTTATCCTTTTTCTATTTAGTATCAAGACACTTGATTCTAGTAAAAGCTCTTGCGCAAGAAGGTTGGCTAGAGATTTTTTTTGTAAAAACGCTAGCCCCGCTCAGTTCATAATGAGAATGTTTTAACCCTTTTTGATTATTCCATGTATTTTTAATTCTCATTATGTATATTAAGGGAGGAGCCGTATGAGGTGAAAATTTCACGTACGGTTCTGGAACGGAGATTCTTTGCTTTGAATCGAATAACGACCGTAACGGATGTCAGCTCAATCCGAAGGAAATTATGCGGAAGCTTTACAGAATTATTATGAAGCTATGCGACTAGAAATCGATCCCTATGATCGAAGTTATATACTCTATAATATAGGCCTTATTCACACAAGTAATGGAGAACATACGAAAGCTTTAGAATATTATTTTAGGGCATTAGAACGAAACCCATTCTTACCACAAGCTTTTAATAATATGGCAGTGATCTGTCATTACGTGCGGCTATCTCCACTATAGAATATAGAAAGGAAAGAAAAAGGAAGACAAAATCTGCTAATAAAGACTAAAAAAAAGGCTCGCTACAAATAAATGCATCGTCCAAAACGATGATTTCTTTGAGCTGTAGCAAAAAAAGAAACTTCGTCATATTAATCAAAATATGAAGAAATAATAGAAAATATGCCTAAATACTTTTTTCTATATCTATGGATAAAAAAAAGAAAGATCTAATTGATAGCGAGGAAGCACCGTAAAGATCAATTAATGAGGTTTTGGGCCAATACATTAAGAAAAGAACTGCTTATTTATGCCTCTATATATAAGATGGATAGAAGTTAGGAATTAACTTATGTAA